GAAAAACCCCATGAAAGAAAGATTACGGATTCATATAAATCACTTAATGGTAAATGACCCGCAAAAATCCAACGAGTAACTAATAATCCCGTTATACAGAAAAAAGTTACTATCATGCCTTTTTCGGACGAATCATATAGTACTACGATTTCATTGACTAATAAGGTTAGCAAACGAATTGCAATTAAAATAGATACGACCGAAAACGATATATGAGTTAATATATGCTCTAAAGTTGAAAATATCATATAAAAAAAGATCTCCTAATTATATGAACGAAAATCGGGAATTGAATTCATTATAGGACTTACTCTTTTAGAAAATAAGATGCCATGCCGCCACTCGGACTCGAACCGAGATGCTCTAGCACTGCTTCCTAAGAGCAGCGTGTCTACCGATTTCACCATAGCGGCTTGCTCGAAATCATAATAAACTATTTTTACTCAATCGTCGAGATTGAAAGAGTCGATTCAAATGCAAGATTTCTTTCCGAAATTTAAAATTTCGGAAAGAAATCTTGCATTTCAGAAACCGAAACATTAAAGAATTTTAATTAAAAAAAGCCAATTCAAAAAAAAAATGAGGTCAATTTTCTATTGAACAGTTCAAAATATTAACAAATATAAATTTTTACTTATATCTTAATCTTATCTCATTTTGATTTTTTGTTTGTATAAAGATATCTATATGATATAGAAACTAAAAAAAACTAACCAAAAAAATCAAAATGAGATATAATTTCAATTAAATTAATATATAATATATATAATATAAAAGATAAAAGACCAAAAAACCAATAATCTTCAAAAAATTTCAATATATATAGAAACTTTTTTTTTTAATTAAACTATTCTTTCAGTCCAGCTAATTCAGATTATTCCAATGTTTGTATTTGTTGCACAAAAAAACTTTTTGAGTTCCCCGTAGAAAGAGATTTCGCTAATGAAAAAGCTTTCAGTGCTACCCAATACCCCTTCTTCTTCCAAATTGTTTTCCGAATCCTTTTTTTTGATACAGAAGTGCGTTTTTTTGGAACTGCCATTCAAAATTAGACTAGTTTGTTTATTGCTATAGTTGGATGTGAAAGACATCTATTGTTCAAAATGAATTGTTCTTTAATTAGATTAGACATATATCTTTCTTATCTATTTGTTTTTCTAAATTATACTATTCCTTTTGATAAGAAATGTGGATTTGTAAAAATAACATAGTCTCTTTTTTCCTAATAATCGTTTATTTATGTAATTCTTACAAAAAAACTATCCTTTTAGATTAATATTATATATTGCTTTATATATTCTATATCGTTCTATTTTTTTGATATTGAATTTAAAAAAATACATCAAAAAGTTTAAGAACCCAACCCTTATCTTTATCCCGCATACTTGGTCGTTAAAAAGATACATGAGTTTTTAAAATCATGTATCTTAATTCCTTTTTTCTATCTTCTATCTAACGTAAATTGTTGAATATCATAACCTTTTTTACAAACTTTTTTCCAAAGATATATGGCTTTTTCTTGAAATGGAAAATAAAAGATTAGTGCCAAAACAAATTAATGATTCGGAATCAAAAAAAGACCTACAAAAAATTTATTATTTGAATCGGATGGATTATTTTTTATGATTCATATCAAAATAAAGTAATATTTTTAGTTTTGGTGTAATTATTTATCCCCACTCTCTGGATATAAATTATTGTATAATAATAATTTTAAAATCTTAATTTCTTAATATTCTTAAATTAATATTAAAACAAAATTAATATTAAAAAAAAAAGTGGATTTTTCACTAGTAATTTGGTCATATCATTTGACCTACTTTCACTTCGTACTTTCAACTATTGGAAATATTGGACAAAAATTCAGAATAATGAACAGTAGATAATTCTATTCTTTATCTTAATTTTCATTTTTTTATTAACTGAACCCTTTCAAAAGAGATAAAATTGGCGAATAAGAAACAAAACTCATTAAGAATCCATTTTTTTTTCTTTTTTTTTTTTTTGTATGGAATATACACATCAATTTTCATGGATCATACCCTTCATTCCACTTCCAGTTCCTATGTTAATAGGAGTGGGACTTCTTCTTTTTCCCGCGGCAACAAAAAATATTCGCCGTATGTGGGCTTTTCCTAGTGTTTTATTATTAAGTATAGTTATGATTTTTTCGGTGGATCTGTCTATTCATCAAATCAATAACAGTTCTATCTATCAATATGTATGGTCTTGGACTATAAATAATGATCTTTCTTTAGAGTTTGGCTACTTGATCGATTCACTTACTTCTATTATGTCAATATTGATTACTACTGTTGGAATTCTGGTTCTTATTTATAGTGACAATTATATGTCTCATGACGAAGGATATTTGAGATTTTTTGCTTATATGAGTTTTTTTAATACTTCAATGTTGGGATTGGTTACTAGTTCTAATTTGATACAAATTTATATTTTTTGGGAATTGGTTGGAATGTGTTCTTATCTATTAATAGGTTTT